CAAAAAGGTCCAAAGGGTAAGCTACATAAGCAATATATTGATTTTCCTCCCCAGCAACAGGCTCGATGTGGTAGCATCGTCCTTTGTAACGATCAAGGCTGGTAAGTCCATCGGTCCACACAGTTGTCCATGTACCAGTGGAAGATTCGGCAGCCACCGCAGCTCCTGCTTCCTCAGGCGGAACTCCAGGTTGAGGAGTTACTCGGAATGCTGCCAAGATATCAGTAGCAAGGGTTTCATAATCAGGAGTGTAATAAGTCAATCTGTAATCTTTAACACCAGCTTTGAATCCAACACTTGCTTTAGTTCCTGTTTTTGGTGACATAAGTTCCTCCCCACAACTCATGAATTAAGAATTCTCACAACAACCGGGGTCTACTCGACATGGATTAGGCGTGAATGAAACTTTTCACAGCAATCCCTGACAAAATTCTCAACTAAGATCAACTAATTAGAAATTTAAATGCTTCATTAGTGGACCATAGTATTTTATTCGTCAAATGTATCATTATTGTATACTGTTTCATATGTATGGCGCAACCCAACCCCTGTTTCTCAAGTTCCTAATTGGTCTCCTTCTGCTTTTTTTTTTCGTTTTTTTATCTATTTTATCTACTAAACAAACCAAATAATATAATACAAAATTGACTCTTGACAGTGATATATGTTGTATATGTATATCGTATATGTGAAAAAATATACAGAATACAAAATGGAAAGAAGACTAGGCGAAAATAAAAAAAAATAAGGAAGATCAGCGGATGAGATATAAATAACGACTCATAAATCAAGTTCGGGTTCGAATTCCATACATTATATATATCTATATATATATAATTCTAGATGGGATTGTTTCTCTTTCTAATGATAGATAAATGAAAGACTTCCTCATGATCCTTATTTACCTACTCGTACTCGATATTTCGAATAAAGATTGGGTTGGGTGAACTTGAAAATTCATTCATTGAATCAAATCAGTAAGCGATTGAATTGGATTCGATTGAATCATACCAACAAAATCGAGCGCTAACTCCCATTTCTTATTGAATTAACCGATCAACTTGCTATCGGACATTTTCGGTTCGGTAATATTCGCAAAAACTTTAGACATAGTTCAGTTTTTTATGAGAAAAAATCCTACTACTTCTGGTCTCGGAGTTTCAACACTTGTGGAAAAAAATCAGGGACGTGTCGCTCAAATCATTGGTCCAGTACTGGATGTAGCTTTTCCCCCGGGGAAGATGCCTAATATTTACAACTCTTTGGTAGTTAAGGGTCGAGATACCGCAGGTCAGGAAATTAATGTGACTTGTGAGGTACAGCAATTATTAGGAAATAATCGAGTTAGAGCTGTAGCTATGAGTGCTACAGATGGGCTGACGAGAGGAATGGAAGTGATTGACACGGGAGCTCCTCTAAGTGTTCCAGTCGGTGGAGCCACTCTAGGACGAATTTTCAATGTTCTTGGAGAACCTGTTGATAATTTAGGTCCTGTAGATACTCGCACAACATCTCCTATTCATAGACCCGCACCCGCTTTTACACAATTAGATACCAAATTATCAATCTTTGAAACGGGCATTAAAGTGGTGGATCTTTTAGCGCCTTATCGGCGTGGGGGAAAAATCGGACTATTCGGGGGAGCCGGAGTGGGTAAAACAGTACTCATCATGGAATTAATCAACAACATTGCCAAAGCTCATGGGGGTGTATCCGTATTCGGCGGAGTAGGAGAACGCACTCGTGAAGGAAATGATCTTTACATGGAAATGAAAGAATCCGGGGTGATTAATGAAGAAAATATTGCAGAATCTAAAGTAGCTCTAGTATATGGACAGATGAATGAACCGCCGGGAGCTCGTATGAGAGTCGGTTTGACTGCCCTAACCATGGCGGAATATTTCCGTGATGTTAATGAACAAGACGTACTTCTATTTATTGACAATATCTTTCGCTTCGTTCAAGCGGGGTCAGAAGTATCTGCCTTATTAGGCAGAATGCCTTCCGCCGTGGGTTATCAGCCTACCCTTAGTACAGAAATGGGTTCTTTGCAAGAAAGAATTACTTCTACTAAAGAGGGATCTATAACTTCCATTCAAGCAGTTTATGTACCTGCGGACGATTTGACTGATCCTGCTCCTGCCACGACATTTGCACATTTAGATGCTACTACCGTACTATCAAGAGGATTAGCTGCCAAAGGTATCTATCCAGCAGTAGATCCTTTAGATTCAACGTCAACTATGCTCCAACCTCGGATTGTTGGCGAAGAACATTACGAAACTGCGCAAAGAGTTAAGCAAACTTTACAACGTTACAAAGAACTTCAGGACATTATAGCTATTCTTGGACTGGACGAATTATCCGAAGAGGATCGTTTAACCGTAGCAAGAGCGCGAAAAATTGAACGTTTCTTATCACAACCCTTCTTCGTAGCAGAAGTATTTACTGGTTCCCCAGGGAAATATGTTGGTCTCGCAGAAACAATTAGGGGGTTTCAACTGATACTTTCCGGAGAATTAGATAGTTTTCCCGAGCAGGCCTTTTATTTGGTAGGTAATATCGATGAAGCTACCGCGAAGGCTATGAACTTAGAAGTAGAGAGCAAATTGAAGAAATGACCCTAAATCTTTGTGTACTGACTCCAAATAGAATTATTTGGGATTCAGAAGTGAAAGAAATCATTTTATCTACTAATAGTGGCCAAATCGGCGTATTACCAAACCACGCCCCTATTGCCACGGCCGTAGATATTGGTATTTTAAGAATACGCCTCGACGACCAATGGTTAACGATGGCTCTGATGGGGGGGTTTGCCAGAATAGGCAATAATGAAATCACCATATTAGTAAATGATGCGGAGAAGGGTAGTGACATTGATCCGCAAGAAGCTCAGCAAACTCTTGAAATAGCTGAAGCTAACTTGAGTAAAGCAGAAGGCAAGAGACAAGTAATTGAGGCGAATTTAGCTCTCAGACGAGCTAGGGCACGAGTAGAGGCTATCAATGCTATTTCTAGCTGATCCTATCGTACTAGCTGATCCACATAATCCATAAGAAGAAAAAGTTCTGTTTATACACCATATTGTATTCCGTACAATCAAGTAGAATCAATCTGATTGATGTAACGAACAAGAGTAGTGAGCGGGATGGGAATAAGGGAAAGATACAAAATCAATAAAAGAAAAGGGGGTAGAAAAACTTATTAGATGCCATTCATTGACTCCGGTACCTAATAAGTTCTACCTACTATTGGATTTGAACCAATGACTCCCGCCGTATGAAAGCAATACTCTAACCACTGGGTTAAGTAGGTCATTTATCATCACAAAGATAAAGAATGGAGCGCATCGTATCGTGTATTTATTATAGATGGAATATGGCTTCTAAGCAATATCAATCCTTGGCAGGAAACGGATGGATTAGGGTATCGTGTTAGATCATGTAATATCTTTCTTGACAAGAAATGATCTATATGATAAGATATCTAGCACAAGGGCTATAGCTCAGTTGGTAGAGCACCTCGTTTACACGTGCGCCAATGCTTTTCAGGGGAGTTCATCATGCAATCAAAGAAATGGATCTTCTCTTATTGAAATGAAAGATTGATGTCTTACTCCATTGATTCGAGAGAACAAGAGAACAATAGCCTGACAAGTATTGGGTTCGATTCAGTTCCAATTCGGATACGAAATAGAACCAACCATTGATTTTATCATTGATAAGGTGAATACCCGGTTAATTCAATGTTAGGCCTAATGAGTATATATAATAGGGACCTCAAAATAACCTCCTTTCGTCCTATGAACTTTGAGGTGTATGAAGTATCATATTTTACGCTTGAAGCGGAACGACAGGGACTCTATTGAGGTTGATCTAGGCCTAAGACAGACCTACGTCAAGGTAATCCTTTGAAACACTTTGGTATTGCTCCTGGATCAGAATATAAATAAAGAATCAGAGCACATGGAGCCATCTCGTTATCTTCATATAAAGATAAAATATGGTGGACTAACTGATTGATCCATCAGTTGATGAAAGAGCCCAATGCACAAAAATGCATGTTGGGTCTTTGAAACAGTTCGAATCATTTCGATAATAATCAGTTTGATCTGTTTTACCGAGAAGGTCTACGGTTCGAGTCCGTATAGCCCTATACCTAAATAATATATTATTTACCTTTATTTACCTACCTTTATTTACCTATATATATATAATATATTATTTGATTGATTTATTGTATGCTTTTGTAGAATTTTGTACCCATTTTATCATCTCATTAGCGCTGCCTATGACCGGTTGGGCCATACCATATATAAGAAGGCATTCCTGCGTGTACAAGATATCCCTAGGGATATCAAAGTGAAAAAAAAAAGTTTATTCCATACAATAGGCATTTTTCCAATATCGAATTACATACGACCTTTTTCCTCTTTTACTGCCCATGATGAAAGAGTTATTGATGCGCCTTAGGTATACCTAATCGCATTCAATCAATGAAGTCAAAATAATAACATGAGGCTAAAACAAACCTCCAACCCGGTCCAACCAGATAGTAGTAATCTAGGACCTATTCTTGGATTTGTGGAAAAGAAAAGCCAGAGAAAAAAGAAACTCTTTCGTAAGTTTCGGTGTTAAATTGTATTCATATAACTGGACTAGCAAAGTAAGTAGTTAAGTAGTCATTTTTCTTTGTACAATACAAATTTTTTTGTATCTGAATCTACTCCAATTGCTCACCATTTGAATTATACCAATTCCTACTTTATGCAAGAAGATTAGGGTCTTTTGGGCTTGGAAGAGTTATGAATCTCTAGACCTAGATTCATCGCCTTTTTGTAAAACAACAATCAAAATTCATTATCTCTGAAACAATGAATTGATCTTAGTCTTATTTAATGAAAGACTTATTTAATGAAAGAAATGTATCGACGTTTGTTCTCTCTTCCATTTCTATGGGTATAGGTTTGGTTTTCTAGAATTAGAACCAATCATTTGATA